GAATTGCATCCCATCGGAATTACGGGCGAAAGAATTAGAATCTCTATGGGATTAGATCCCGAGTTATTGTGAAATAAAAAAAACGATAAAATTATGGAAGTAAATATTCTTGCATTTATTGCTACTGCATTGTTCATTCTAATTCCTACTGCTTTTTTACTTATTATTTACGTCAAAACGGTCAGTCAAAAGGATTAAATCAAGTTCGACTTCTTATTCTTAGTTCTTATCAATTGATGGAATAAATGAAATGAGATTCAAATCCCACGTCTTAAATTAGATGGGCGGACTAGACTCAACAGTATATGAGATCCGATAGTATGGTAGAAAGAAAAATATGAACCTTTCTACCACACTATCTATTTTTGTATAAAGATACAGTTAAAATGTTGGGCTGTATTGTATAAAGATATATAGGCTTAATTTCATTTTAATCAGAGATCTGTTTATAATATGTATATTCATCCAAGTACATATAAATCCCATATGCGTAATGTACATATAAAAAAATAAAGTAAAAAGCCCCTCACCCCAATTCCGAAATAGCAAGCCTCTCAAGTCTAGGTCTTTGAAACATCCATTTGATTTGTCGTGATTCTGAGCAATCCGAGATAATCGAATGTGCGTTTTGACTCTTATGTTTTATATGTCTTATGGTTCTAATTACTAGGTTTCTTATTATTTTTATTTCAATGTCGAACAACCCTTATATCTTATCTATTCTATGTTGCCCCGGTAGAAAGTAGGTAGCTAAGTAATAACAGATCAACTTCCTTTTTGTTTGGGCACTCAGGAGGGAAACAAATAAAAAAGGGGGCTGACTCTTTGTAATATGCATATGTAATTCTGGTAATAGCCAGGTCATCAAAATATAACATTTAGACATTTAGAAAGCATTTGGTTGGAAAAATTTTCATATCGTGTGTATCCCTTTTACTTTCAAAATATGAACATAGGAATAATTGAAATGAAATATTTGTTTGATTGAAAGGTTCTTCTTCATATATTCCATTCCATTCCATTTAGAATTTGGAAATGGGAGATATTCTTTGATATTTAATTTAAATAAAAAAACGCTTTGCAGAACGATCTATGCAACTATTGATACAGCTTTATTACTCAACTCAATTAAATTAGTAACGACTCTAGAGTCCACTTCTTCCCCATACTACGAGTGAAAGGGAAAATGTAAAGACTACCATTAAAGCAGCCCAAGCAAGACTTACTATATCCATGTGAATTATGTCCCCTATCTCTATGAATATGAAGAATTTCTTCCAGTATTAATTACTAATAATAATCGAATCAGTGGCGCAGAGTCAAAAAGGATTTCTGACCGAGGAAGGCTATTGATAAACTAATCCAATAAATACACCCAGAACAAGTTCCTATATTATCGTAAAATTAGGAAGCATTAAGCCCAAGCAAAGTGCGCAGTTACTTTCTTGTAATTGTAAAAGGAATGTTAGTAATGGAACATGTAGGATATAGTAAACCTATTGTTTTTTTATTGCCCTCCATAAGCAAAAGACAAAAAATATACAATCAAGATATCTTACAATTTATCACAGATTTCTATCTTCTCTGTTATCTAATTCTAATCCTTATTGTCTCCCGATTGTCTCTGCGAAACAATAGGAGACCCCCTTTTACATTTTATTCTTGCCTGGGGGTTACTGAAAATAAAAAAACTAATTTGTTTGATTCCCCATTTGACTATCTAACTCAGTAAGTAGACACTACACCAGTAGTGGAAGTCCGTATATCCTAGCCTTTCTAGCCTTAATATACCATAATCCACCTTTGAATCCTAGTCGCAAGGATTGACAGTCTTTTATCCCCAGATTCTTAAAATCGAGCACGGCAATTATAGTCATTTATTTTCCTCTGCTTTTTGTTGGGCAAGAATTTGACTATTTTATTCTTTATTCAAAGGTATTTCGAGTTTTTATTGATTAGGCGACACCCGGATTTGAACTGGGGAAAAAGGATTTGCAGTCCCCCGCCTTACCGCTCGGCCATGTCGCCAAAACGAAAAAAAAAAATAGAGGAAAATCCCCCACCTTTTTTGGATTTGCTGAATCCCACTTTCCTTATCTTTTTTCTAATAAACCTAAAATAAAAAGAAGAAGAAGTCCCCCCAGTTTTCTACCTTTTTTGGATTTGCTGAATCCCACTTTCCTTATCTTTTTTCTAATAAACCTAAAATAAAAAGAAGAAGAAGTCCCCCCAGTTTTCTATTGAAAGAAAAAATGTGGCTTTTCAGTCACATACATGAAAATTAAGGGCAAATTTGAACCATTAACTATTGACTGTGAATTCACGAAAGGTTTTTGGATCTCAAATTGCCTTTCCTTAGTTAGTGTCATAAGAAAATGAAATTGATACACAATTAATCGGTGTCAATTTTTTTGAAAAAAAAATCCTTTTCAATTACAATTATAATAACAATTATGTGTATATGTAAACCCCAGAATAGAAATTGTTACGTAGATCCACCTAAGCAGGTATTTTATATATTATATATATGATTATGATATATCTATACTATAAGAGAATTAAGGGAATTACCCTGCTTCCATTTTTCCGTTTTTCATTGAATATTTGAATATATTGAATATCAAATATAATTAGGATATAGCACGGTTCGTGTTATTCAAGCAGAACTTGAATAGGCGATATACGGATAGCTATCCAGCTATATCTGAGTGTTCTTAACCCCTCTTGTGCACTGGAATTCTATTCCACGAATTCGACGAACAAATACAAATAGGTCACGTAGGTCACACCATATCTCCTTTCTGCGAATCATTTCTGTCTTTATCGCATTCAGAGAGAATAGATCAAAAAATCCTGAGTCCGTTTATTTGGTATCCAACAGGAGCTTAATATCATAATAATAGGTAGAAATTGGATTATATATTCTATACAAGATTCCATACATAACATAAGTCTAAGTTAAGTGGCAGAATTCTGTTTCCGGGAATGTTTTATTTTCTCAAGTAATTTTCATTTGTATCTGTTACAAATTTGAGTAGAAAATTCTCTTTATTTCTCCGTTCATACGCATTTCAGACATTACATATCTGATATGGAGTTGTTTAAAATTTCATGTGATTCAGTAAACAGAATATACATTCCATCATTGCTCGAGAAATCCACATCATTGCTAGATCGATCCATATCGTTCGACGAAGAATGAGCCAATGAATGGGATTTTTTCGATAAATGGGAAACTAAAGATGCTTCGAGATGCAAATGAGGGAATGTCTACAGTACCCGGGTTTAGTCAGATACAATTTGAGGGATTTTGTCGGTTCATTGATCAGGGCTTGATGGAAGAACTTTATAAGTTTCCAAAAATTGAAGATACAGATCAAGAAATTGAATTTCAATTATTTGTGGAAACATATCAATTGGTAGAGCCTTTAATAAAAGAAAGAGAAGCTGTGCATGGATCACTCACATATTGTTCAGAATTGTATGTACCCGCGGGATTAATTTGGAAAACCGGTAGGGATATGCAAGAACAAACCATATTTATTGGAAACATTCCTCTAATGAATTCCCTGGGAACCTCTATAGTAAATGGAATATACAGAATAGTAATCAATCAAATATTGCAAAGTCCCGGTATTTATTATCGTTCAGAATTGGACCATAACGGAATTTCGGTCTATACCGGTACCATAATATCAGATTGGGGAGGAAGGTCAGAATTAGAGATTGATAGAAAAGCAAGGATATGGGCGCGCGTGAGTAGGAAACAAAAAATATCTATTCTAGTTCCATCATCAGCTATGGGTTCGAATTTAAAAGAAATTCTAGATAATGTTTGTTACCCTGAAATTTTCTTGTCTTTTCCGACTGATAGGGAGAAAAAAAAAATTGGGTCAAAGGAAAATGCTATTTTGGAATTTTATCAACAATTTGCTTGTGTAGGCGGGGACCCAGTCTTTTCTGAGTCCTTATGCAAGGAATTACAAAAGAAATTTTTTCAACAAAGATGTGAATTAGGAAGGGTTGGTCGGCGAAATATGAACCAGAGACTTAATCTTGATATACCTCAGAACATTACATTTTTGTTACCGCGGGATGTATTGGCAGCTGCGGATCACTTGATCGGAATGAAATTTGGAATGGGTACACTTGACGATATGAATCACTTGAAAAATAAACGTATTCGTTCTGTAGCGGATCTGTTACAAGATCAATTCGGATTGGCTATGGTTCGTTTAGAAAATGCGGTTCGAGGAACTATGGGTGGAGCTATTAGGCAAAAATTGATACCGACTCCTCATAATTTGGTAACTTCAACTCCATTAACAACCACCTATGAATCATTTTTCGGCCTACACCCCCTATCTCAAGTTTTGGATCGAACAAATCCATTGACACAAATAGTTCATGGGCGAAAATTGAGTTATTTGGGTCCTGGGGGGTTGACAGGGCGAACTGCTAGTTTTCGGATACGAGATATTCATCCTAGTCACTATGGGCGTATTTGCCCAATTGATACATCCGAAGGAATCAATGTTGGACTCATTGGATCCTTAGCAATTCATGCGAGGATTGGTGATTGGGGGTCTTTAGAAAGGCCATTTTATGAAATTTCTGAGAGACCGAAAGGGGTCCCGGTGGTTTATTTATCACCAAGTATAGATGAATACTATACGGTAACGGCAGGAAATTCTTTGGGATTAAATCATGGTATTCAGGAAGAACAGGTTGTTCCGGCTCGATACCGTCAAGAATTCCTGACTATTGCATGGGAACAGATTCAGCTTCGAAGCATTTTTCCCTTCCAATATTTTTCTATTGGAGCTTCCCTCATTCCTTTTATCGAGCACAATGATGCGAATCGGGCTTTAATGAGTTCTAATATGCAACGTCAAGCAGTTCCGCTTTCTCGATCCGAGAAGTGCATTGTTGGAACTGGGTTGGAACGTCAAGCGGCTCTAGATTCGGGGGTTTCCGCTATAGCCGAACACGAGGGAAAGATCATTTATACCGATACTGACAAGATCTTTTTATCAGGTAATGGAAACACTCTAAGTATACCATTGATTATGTATCAACGTTCCAACAAAAATACTTGTATGCATCAAAAAACCCGGGTTCCGCGGGGTAAGTGCATTAAAAAGGGACAAATTTTAGCGGACGGTGCTGCTACAGTTGGTGGCGAACTCGCTTTAGGAAAAAATGTATTAGTAGCTTATATGCCCTGGGAGGGCTACAATTTTGAGGATGCAGTACTCATTAGCGAACGTCTGGTATATGGAGATATTTATACTTCTTTTCATATACGGAAATATGAAATTCAGACTCATGTGACAAGCCAAGGCCCCGAAAGAATCACTAACGAAATACCACACTTAGAGGCTCATTTACTCCGCAATTTAGACAGAAATGGAATTGTGATGCTGGGCTCTTGGGTAGAAACGGGTGATATTTTAGTAGGTAAATTAACTCCGCAGATGGCGAAAGAATCATCATATGCTCCGGAAGATAGATTATTACGAGCCATACTTGGTATTCAAGTATCCACTGCAAAAGAAACTTGTCTAAAATTACCTATAGGTGGCAGAGGTCGAGTTATTGATGTGAGATGGGTCCATAAAAAAGGAGGTTCCAGCTATAATCCAGAAACGATTCGTGTATATATTTTACAGAAGCGTGAAATCAAAGTAGGTGATAAAGTAGCAGGAAGGCACGGGAATAAAGGTATCATTTCCAAAATTTTGCCTAGACAAGATATGCCTTATTTGCAAGATGGAACACCCGTCGATATGGTTTTCAACCCATTAGGAGTACCTTCACGAATGAATGTAGGTCAGATATTTGAGTGCTCGCTCGGGCTCGCGGGGGATCTGTTAGACAGGCATTATCGAATAGCACCCTTTGATGAGAGATATGAGCAAGAGGCCTCCAGAAAACTGGTGTTTTCTGAATTATATGAAGCCGGTAAGCAAACAGCGAATCCATGGGTATTTGAACCCGAATATCCGGGGAAAAGCAGAATATTTGATGGGAGAACGGGGGATCCTTTCGAACAGCCTGTTATAATAGGAAAGTCCTATATCCTGAAATTAATTCATCAAGTTGATGATAAAATCCACGGGCGTTCCAGCGGACATTACGCACTTGTTACACAACAACCTCTTAGAGGAAGAGCCAAACAAGGGGGACAGCGGGTAGGAGAAATGGAAGTTTGGGCTCTAGAGGGGTTTGGTGTTGCTCATATTTTACAAGAGATGCTTACTTATAAATCTGATCATATTAGAGCTCGCCAGGAAGTACTTGGTACTATGATCATTGGAGGAACAATACCTAACCCCGAGGATGCTCCAGAATCTTTTCGATTGCTCGTTCGAGAACTACGATCTTTGGCTTTAGAACTGAACCATTTCCTTGTATCTGAGAAGAACTTCCAGATTAATAGGAAGGAAGCTTGATCGGAATGAATCAGAATTTTTCTTCTATGATCGACCGGTATAAACATCAACAACTTCGAATTGGATCAGTTTCTCCTCAACAAATAAGCGCTTGGGCCAATAAAATCCTACCTAATGGAGAGATGGTTGGAGAGGTGACAAAACCCTATACTTTTCATTACAAAACCAATAAACCGGAAAGGGATGGATTGTTTTGTGAAAGAATTTTTGGGCCGATAAAAAGTGGAATTTGTGCTTGTGGAAATTATCGAGTAATCGGAGATAAAAAAGAAGAACCGAAATTTTGCGAACAATGCGGAGTCGAGTTTGTTGATTCTCGGGTACGAAGATATCAAATGGGATACATTAAACTGGCATGTCCAGTAACTCATGTGTGGTATTTGAAACGTCTTCCTAGTTATATCGCGAATCTTTTAGATAAACCGCTTAAAGAATTAGAAGGCCTCGTATACTGCGATGTGTGATTTGATCGAAATTTTGATTTTACAGATTCGGAATGAGAAACTGTCATCCCGCTCAATCTGATTGGGATGCCCCGGCTCTGACATGGCTCTTTGTAGGAGTAACATGAAACTCAGAATTATGAGTGTATTCAATACTCTAAAAAAGGGGAATTGATCTATGGTCGATTCCTTAACAGATAAATAGGAATTGCTAGTTGTACCTCGTTAAAAAGACGTCTTTCGTGGAATTAATCATTCCATTTCTTTTAGAAAGAAATATGTTCAAGTAAACAAATATGGCATGGTTACGGAAGTCTATCCATCGCATATAGGCTTTACTTTAAAGGGCATCATGACATAACCGTCGAGGTTAAGTAGGGACCTAAAAGATCGAATAGAACGATACATAGACAAGTAAATCCCTTATGGGTTTCAAGGTATTCTTTTAAGAAGGGGATTCCTCATTCGAAGGGAAGTAGACTACTCAAAAATTTCACATTTCATTTCTGTCGTAATTCGTAATTGCTGAATAAGGAATTCAGAAAAGCTAAATAAAAGGAAGAATGAATTAATGAAATGTTGGTCGGTCCTCACCGGGAACT